GAAAAAGGAATTGATTCAGAAAGTCAAGCAAAATATTTTCAATTTGTATCTGATTTAATTACAACACATAAAAAAGATCAAAAAAAAATGAAAAAGAAATCTATTGGAATTCTAAGAAAAGAAATAAGTAAAAAAGTTTCTCGATGGTCATACAAATTAAACCAGAATTTGGGAGAATTGGGAAAAGAGGAAGAAGGAAATGAAGAAGAATTCGAGGAAGAATCTTACGCGATTAATTCAAGAAGATTCCAGAATGTGATAATTTATGACGATAATGATCAGAATACCAAATTTCTTTATAGTATTCAAGATATTGATCTTGATAATATTAGCGACAATGATAAAAATGATGATCAAATGGAAGACGGAGAAGAGGGAGAGGTTATTTTGCTAGATTACTCAGAACAATCAGATTTTCGCCGCAATCTAATCAAAGGATCTATGCGCGCTCAAAGACGTAAAACAGTTATTTGGGGCCTCGTTCAAGTAAATGTAAATTCCCCACTTTTTTTGGATCGTATAGACAAACCATTTTTTTTTTCGTTTTTTGATATCAACGAAATGAAGAATCTATTTTTTAAGAATTGGATGAGCAGAGAACAAGAATCAGAATTCAAAATTTCCTATTTTGAAAATAAAGATACAAAAGAAGAAAAAAAATATAAAAATGAACAGATAGAAATATCAGAAGTTTGGGATACCTTTCTATTTCTTCACATAATAAGAACTTTGCTATTAGTAACCCAATCTTTTCTTAGAAAATACATTCTATTGCCTTTCTTAATAATAACTAAAAATCTTTTCCGTATGTTATTATTCCAAATTACTGAGTGGGATGAAGATTTTAAGGGATGGAAGAGAGAAATGCATATTAAATGCGCCTATAATGGTGTTGAATTACCAGAAAAAGAATTGAACCAAGATTGGTTAAGCAACGGTATTCAGATGTTAATCGACGGTATTCAGATAAAGATTAAATATCCTTTCTGTATAAAACCTTGGAGAAAACATAAGTCAAAATCTCATCATAGAGATCTAATAAAAAAAAAAGATAAAAAACAAAAATTTTGTTTTTTAACAGTCTGGGGAAAGGAAGCGAACTTTCCCTTTGGTCCTCCCCGAAAACGACCTTTTTTTTTTAAACCTATTTATAAAGAACTTCAAAAAAGAAAAAAAAAGGTGAAAAAGAGATTTTTACAAGTTTTTAAATCTTTAAAAGAAATAAAATCCTTTAGAAAAGACGAAACAAAAGGAATCATCCAAATTAGCAACCTAATAATGAAAAAAAAGGAGAATCTAACTAATAAATTTGAATTGAGGCAAGAAAAAGTATATGAACCGAACGAAAACAAAAAAGATTTGAAAAGAAATAAGAAAATTATTCGCGAATCGTCCGTTCTAAATCGAACGCTGAATCGGTTCAATTATTCACTAATAGAAAGAAGAATGAAAGATCTTTCTGATAAGACAATCAAAATAAGGAATCAAATTGAACGAACCGCAAAAGGCAAGAAAAAAAAAGAAATAGTTCTAATTTCTGATAATAAATTATTGGGATCACAGAAACCTATTTGGAAAATAGTAAAAAGGAAAAATATCCGATTCATGCGTAAATCACACTACTTTATCAAATCATTCATTGAAAAAATATACATAAATATTTTTATATGTACCATTACCATTTCTAAGATCAATGCACAACTTTTATTTGAATCAACAAAAAAGATCTTTAATAAATACATTTACAACAATGAACCAAATAAAAATAGAATGAATTTTCTTTTGACTATAAAAAAATTGTTTTCAAATACTGATCATACTAAAAATAGCAAGAAAAATTCCAAGACTTATTGGAACTTATCTTCCCTGTCCCAAGCATATGTTTTTTACAAAATATCACAAAACCAATTAATTAATAAGTCTAAATGGAGACCTTTACTTAAATATCAAGGGAGCTATCCTTTTTTTAAGGCTAATTTAAAAGACTCTTTTATGATACACGGGATATTTAATTTTAAACCAAGACATAAGAAAACTCATACATATATAATAAACGAATGGAAAAACTGGTTAAAAGGTCATTATCAATGTGATTTATATAAAAAAAAAAAGTCTCGATTAATGCCTAAAGAATGGCGAAATAGAATCAATAAATATCGTATGATTCAAAATAAGGAATCAAACCAATTGGATTTAGATAAAAAATACCAATTGATTTATTCCATGAATAAAAATATTCATGCAGCGAATTCATTTATGAGTCAAAAAGACAAATGGAAAAAACATTACAGATATGATCTTTTATCATCTAAATACATAAGCCTCCCTAATTTATACATTTCTGGATCAACATTAGAAAGAAAAGGGGACCAAGAAATTCCATATCATTTCAATACATCGAAACCTGAATCATTTTATGCATTGGTAAGTATACCTAATAATGATTATCTAGAAAAAGGATATCCTATTGAGAGGAATACAAATTTGGATAGAAAATATCTTGATTGTAAAATTCTTCATCTTTCTCTTTGTTTTCTAAAAAATATTGAAATCTGGACCAATGCACATATTGGCATCAAGATTCAAAAAAATACTAAGAATGAAATTCAGAATTTAAAAAAAATGAAAAAAAAAGATCTTTTTTATCCTACAATTTATCAAGAGATCAAACCATTTAATCAAAAAAATTTCTTTTTTGATTGCATGGGAATGAATAAAGAAAGGTTATGCGATACCGCATCAAATCATGATATTATACCAAATCTAGAAACTTGGTTCTTCCCAGAATTTGTACTACTTTTTGATGAATATAAAAAGAAACCTTGGATCATACCAATCAAATCACTCTTTTTTCAGTTTTCTATGATTGAAAAAAGTAAAAACATTAACGTGAATCCAAAGAAATCCTCTAAGAAAAAAAAAAATAAAAAAACTGTTGAAGAAGATTCCGCAATATTACTATTAGAAATAAAAAAGATATTAGAACTAAAAAAGGATATAAAAAAAGAACAATATAAGAACAATGATGAAATGGAACTAGATTTCTTTTTTAAAAACCATTTCCTTTTTCAACTAAGATGGGCTAATCTCTTTAATAAAAAAATGATGAAAAATATTAGGATATATTGTCTCCTACTTAGACTGAGAAATCCAAAGGAAATTTTGATATCTTCGATTGAAAGAAATCAAATAAATCTAGATAAAACGCTGATTCAAAAGGACCTAGTTATTGCAGAATTGATAAAAAAGGGAATATTTATTATTGAACCAATTTATGTATCTATACAAAGGGACGGAAAATATCTTATATATCAAACTATGGATATTTCATTGGTCGATAAAAATAAGCACCAAACAAATAAAAAATACATAAAAAAAAGATATATTGAGAAAGGGGGTTTTGAAAAATCCATTGCACGACACAGCAACATATTTTTGAGTGGAGAAAAAAGTAATTATGATTTACTTGTTCCTGAAAATATTCTATCTCCCAGACGTCGTAGAGAATTTCGAATTCGAATTTGTTTCAATTCCCGGAAGTTTAATGTTGTGGATAGAAATCCAAGATTTTGCAATGAAAAAAAAATAAGAAACTGTGGGCAATTTTTGAATGAGGACAAACCTATTAATACAGATAAAAAAAATTTCATTAAATTCAAATTGTTTCTTTGGCCTAATTATCGATTAGAAGATGTAGCTTGTATGAATCGCTATTGGTTTGATACCAATAACAGCAGTCGTTTCAGTATGTCAAGAATACATATGTATTCACAATTCAGAATGAATTCAATTCCAATGAAAAATTAAAAAAAATTTATAATTTATAGTGGATTTACTACGTATCGTGTAAAATATTCGATAGATGAAAGACAAAAATATACACTGTGTAATATTCTATTATACGATGCTAATTTCATAGTGTATCAATTTTCACTAGGAAGATCGAAATCCTTTTAAGTAAAAATAAATTGTTCTCTTTCGTGAATACATATATGTTTTGTCTATTATGTTTTGTATATTTGATCCAAATATACAAAACATAAACCACATAAAAATCATATAAAGTCACATAAAGAAAAAACAAATGTAGTATATGAACGAAACCCAATTTTGATGTATACTAGAGAAAAATAACTGGCATAATAAATATTATTATTTTTCCTGATCGGTAAAATTCACAGAAAATAAAAATAGAAATCTTAATTTATGGTCAAAAATTCATTCATCTCAGTTATTACACAAGAAGAAAAAGAAGAAAATAGTGGGTCTGTTGAATTTCAAGTATTCCTTTTTACCAGTAAGATACGAAGACTTACTTTACATTTAGAATTGCACAAAAGAGATTTTTTATCGCAAAGGGGTCTACGAATAATTCTGGGAAAACGTCAACGATTATTGACTTATTTGTCAAAGAAAAATAAAGTGCGTTATAAGAAATTAATGGATCAGTTAGATATTAGGAAACCACAAACTCGTTAATTCAATTTAAATTTGAATTTCTTTTTTTAGTTTCTTATTATCCTTGTTATTTTTATTTTTCATTTGAATAAATTCATGAAAGAATGAATTAAGGAAAAAAAAGATGACTGTACCGGCTACAAGAAAAGATTTTTTAATAGTAAATATGGGTCCTCACCACCCATCAATGCATGGTGTTCTTCGGCTGATCGTTACTCTGGATGGTGAAGATGTTATTGACTGTGAACCTATATTGGGCTATTTACACAGAGGGATGGAAAAAATAGCGGAGAACCGAACAATTATACAATATTTGCCTTATGTAACACGTTGGGATTATTTAGCTACTATGTTCACAGAAGCAATAACAGTAAATGCACCAGAACGATTGGAAAGTGTTCAAGTGCCTAAAAGGGCCAGTTATATAAGAGTTATTATGCTGGAGCTGAGCCGTATAGCCTCCCATTTGTTATGGCTTGGACCTTTTATGGCCGATATTGGTGCACAGACTCCTTTTTTCTATATTTTAAGAGAGAGGGAATTAATATATGATCTATTTGAAGCCGCCACAGGTATGCGGATGATGCATAATTATTTCCGCATCGGAGGAGTAGCTGCGGATTTACCTTATGGCTGGATAGATAAATGTTTTGATTTCTGTGATTATTTTTTAACAGAAGTTGTTGAGTATCAAAAACTCATTACGCGAAATCCTATTTTTTTGGAACGAGTTGAAGGAGTGGGCATTATTGGCGGGGAAGAGACAATAAATTGGGGTTTATCAGGACCAATGTTACGAGCTTCTGGAATCCAATGGGATCTTCGTAAAGTTGATCGCTATGAGTGTTACAATAAATTTGATTGGGAAGTCAAATGGCAAAAAGAAGGCGATACATTAGCTCGTTATTTAGTAAGAATCGGTGAAATGCAAGAATCCATAAAAATAATTCAACAGGCTCTAGAAGGAATTCCTGGAGGACCTTATGAGAATTTAGAAAACCGGCGTTTTCATAAGACAAATAATTCCGAATGGAATAATTTTGAATATAGATTTCTTACTAAAAAACTTTCACCCAATTTTGAATTGTTAAAACAAGAACTTTATGTAAGGGTAGAGGCCCCAAAAGGAGAATTAGGAATTTATTTAATAGGAGATAATAATGTTTTCCCCTGGAGATGGAAAATTCGTCCACCCGGTTTCATCAATTTGCAAATTCTTCCCCAGCTAGTTAAAAGAATGAAATTGGCTGATATCATGACAATACTAGGTAGTATAGATATCATTATGGGAGAAGTTGATCGTTGAAATGATGATTGATACGACAGAAGTACAAACTATTAATTCTTTTTCTAGATTAGAATACTTAAAAGAAGTATATGGACTCATATGGATTTTTGTCCCCATTTTAACCCTTGTCTTCGGAATCACAATGGGAGTATTAGTCATTGTGTGGTTAGAAAGAAAAATCTCTGCAGTAATACAACAACGTATTGGACCTGAATATGCCGGACCATTAGGAATTCTTCAAGCTTTAGCGGATGGGACCAAACTACTTTTGAAGGAGAATCTTATTCCATCTAGAGGTAATATTCGTTTATTTAGGGTCGGACCTTCTATAGGGTTTATATCAATTCTACTGAGTTATTTAGTGATTCCTTTTGGATATCACCTTGTTTTAGCTGATCTCAGTATAGGTGTTTTTTTATGGATTGCCTTTTCAAGTATTGTCCCTATTGGTCTTCTTATGTCAGGATATGGATCAAATAATAAGTATTCCTTTTTAGGCGGTCTACGAGCTGCAGCTCAATCAATTAGTTATGAAATACCATTAACTATATGTGTGTTAGCAATATCTCTACGTGTGATTCGTTGGAACATGAACTTTTTTATCTATTTTCTATTTCTATTTTATAGAAATAGAATTCAATATGTAAATATGAAATAAATAAATCGAATGTCTTGAATTAATATCTTCATCTTTTTTATGAAAAATTTCAGTTCGATGAGTTAAACCAGATAGTTATATGAGTGAAACAAAACTGCTCCTCGATTTGCAGTAAAACAATAAAAATCTCATTCCCTAGGTACAAGAAGAAAATTAAAGTAAACATAAGTTGTTTACCCCAAGATTGAGATTATTTTATTAGTCGTCATATCTTGAAGCGGATGCAAAAGATCAACTGTATTTATTACTATACTGGGGATCAATCAAAAAGAAGTGGGCAGTTAGGAACACCAAAGTACGCAAAGGATGAGTAATGGAAATAATGTAAGGTATCAAAAAAAGGGATTTTTGCATAAAACTTTGCATAAAACGAATCATAAAAAGGGCTTGGAGTTGGTAGAAATGATCAAGCAGTACTTCCCCACGATTCCGATCTAGAGTATGCTACTATTCGCTTATTAAAAAAATGACTATCAAGAACGAATTAATCCTTTATTTTCTTTACCTTTTTTTTTTAGTTTTCAGAAAGAAGAACAGGAAGAAAACAAATAGAATGCAATACAATATTAGAATAAAAAAAGAATAAAACGGGAATAATAAGAAACTATTTTTTCTTCATACATATGCATATGGGAATTCTTATCATGATTCATTAACTAATGCCTAATTCTTTCGATTTATGAATAGAACCAGTATTTGATTGAAGGATTAAGTTATTGCTAAACAAAGATAAATTTTGATGATTTTCATTAGAATATCATTCTAAGGGATGAGATAAATTCGGAAGTGCTTTTTCTTATTCTAGCAGACAGAATTTTATTGGTCGAATTTAGGACTCTCCAACCTCCAGTTTATCTTTACATTGTATTTACCTAGGGGGAGAGCAATAATACGAAACAAGTACTTACCTTACATTTCTTTGTGGCCATAGAGGAGCCGTATGAAGCTTAGGTTTCATGTACGGTTTTGGAATAGCGATGGGAGCAGTGATGTTATCATCGACTATAATTATCTAACAGTTCAAGTACAGTTGATATAATTGAGGCACAGTCCAAATATGGTTTTGGGGGATGGAATCTGTGGCGTCAGCCCATAGGGTTTCTAGTTTTTCTAATATCTTCTCTAGCAGAATGTGAAAGATTACCTTTTGATTTACCAGAAGCAGAAGAGGAATTAGTAGCAGGTTATCAAACCGAATATTCAGGTATAAAATACGGGTTCTTTTATCTTGCTTCTTACCTAAATCTATTAGTTTCTTCATTATTTGTAACAGTTCTTTACTTAGGTGGGTGGAATTTTTATATTCCGTACATATCTCTTACTGAACTTTTTGGAATAAATAAAATGTTTAGAGTCTTTGTAATAGCAATTAGTCTCTTTATCACATTAGCTAAAGCTTATTTGTTTCTGTTCATTTCTATCACAACAAGATGGACTTTACCTAGGATGAGAATGGATCAATTATTAAATCTTGGATGGAAATTTCTTTTACCTATTTCTCTAGGTAATCTATTATTGACAACTTCTTTTCAACTTGTTTCACTATAAACTATAAACAAAAATAATAAATTAAGAGAAAATAATAATGAATATTCTATATTCATAACTTATCTCAACCAAGAGAAAGAAACATAAATTTTATTGATGGATATCTAAAATATGTTACCTATGATTACTGGGTTCATGAATTATGGCAAACAAACAATACGAGCCGCAAGATACATTGGACAAAGTTTCATAATTACCTTATCCCATACAAATCGTTTACCTGTAACTATTCAATATCCTTATGAAAAATCAATCACATCAGAGCGTTTTCGTGGTCGAATCCATTTTGAATTTGATAAATGTATTGCTTGTGAAGTATGTGTTCGGGTATGTCCAATAGACCTTCCCATTGTTGATTGGAAATTTGAAAAAAATATTAAGAAAAAACAATTGCTTCATTATAGTATTGATTTTGGTGTCTGTATATTTTGCGGTAACTGTGTCGAGTATTGTCCAACAAACTGTTTATCGATGACTGAAGAATATGAACTTTCCACTTATGATCGTCACGAATTGAATTATAATCAAATTTCTTTAGGTCGATTACCAATGTCAATAATTGGAGATTACACAATTCAAACAGTTATGAATTCAACAAATCAAATGAAAAAATAAAAACCCCTTGCTTGGTTCAAGAACGGATTACCAATTACTAAGATTTGGTTTGGAATAAAGTAGGATTAGCTAAATAACTTGATTTTATCTATACTAATGATATTCATTTTGTTTTTAATTCAATTAAGAAGGTATCATATAAAAAAAGAGGTCCTTTCCTGGAACCTTAGTAAGGTCATGAAATATTTCGACTTATTTATTTCTCTTTTATTTCATAATGGATTTACCTGGACCAATACATGATATTCTTATAGTATTTCTGGGATCAGTTCTTATATTAGGAGGTCTGGGAGTAGTATTACTTACCAATCCCATTGATTCTGCCTTTTCATTAGGATTGGTTCTTGTTTGTATATCCTTATTCTATATTTCATTGAATTCCTATTTTGTAGCTGCCGCGCAGCTCCTTATTTATGTGGGAGCCGTAAATGTATTAATAATATTTGCTGTGATGTTCATGAACGGTTCAGAATATTCCAATGATTCCTATTTGTGGACCATTGGAGATAGGATCACTTCACTGGTTTGTACAAGTATTTTTTTTTCATTAATGACTACTATCCCAGATACGTCATGGTCTGGAATTTTTCGGACTACAAGATCAAATCAGATTATAGAACAGGACTTAATAAGTAACGTTCAACAAATTGGGATTCATTTATCCACAGATTTTTCTCTTCCTTTTGAACTCATTTCTATAATTCTTTTAGTTTCTTTAATAGGTGCAATTACTATGGCTCGTCAATAATCTAATATAATAATAAATAAGAACTTCTTTTTTTTTCATTTGATTTCAATCTACTTTGAATATCTTTGTAATCCTTCTATTCTAGTCAACTGAACCAGTTTACTTTTTGTTCATATTGAAATGAATAGAGATAGATGAGGAATTTATTAATGATGTTAGAGCATGAACTTTTTCTAAGTGTTTATTTATTTTCTATTGGTATCTATGGACTGATCACAAGCCGAAGCATGGTTAGAGCACTTATGTGTCTTGAGCTTATACTGAATTCGGTGAATATAAATCTCGTCACATTTTCCGATCTATTTGATAGTCGACAATTAAAAGGAGAAATTTTCTCAATCTTTGTTATAGCCATTGCGGCTGCTGAAGCAGCTATTGGGCTAGCTATTGTTTCGTCGATCTATCGTAACAGAAAATCAACTCGTATCAATCAATCGAATTTGCTGAATAATTAGTCATAATTATTCTATTTTCACATAGAAAGAAAAACATAAGACTTTTAAAATATTCTAAATTCTAAATAGAATCTAATAGAATTAGAATTCAATAGAATAGAATATTCTATTATTATTATTATTTTATAATTTATTTTCTTTATTCTCTTTTTTCATATAGATTTATGATTTAGAGTTACTAACCTATTCTATCACTAACCTAATAACAACCGTATTCATCTGATCTAGAATATATCATAATATCCTTAATTCTATTTCTAGTAATTCTATTTCTAATATTCTAGATCTAATATTATATAAATATACATATAGAAATAGAATAAAATTAACATGAATTGAATTCGTAAACTCATATTTCATGGTTATTGAAATAAAAATCAAAGTATCTTGGCCCTTTCTTATAAACAGATTCAAAAATCTATTGATTCTTAAAATATTGATAAATCATTGATTCGTCTGGTGTTTACAATAGAGAATCTATGATTTATTTCATTTTCTTCTTTTACCAGATCGAAAATATTTTGTGTTCAAAACTGGAATTTATAGACCCAATGTCACATTCAGTAAAGATTTATGATACATGTATAGGATGTACCCAATGTGTTCGAGCTTGCCCCACAGATGTATTGGAAATGATACCTTGGGACGGATGTAAAGCTAAGCAAATTGCTTCTGCACCAAGAACCGAAGATTGTGTAGGTTGTAAAAGATGTGAATCCGCTTGTCCAACGGATTTTTTGAGTATCCGTGTTTATTTATGGCATGAAACAACTCGCAGCATGGGTCTTTCTTATTAATATGTGATAAAAAACTCCAATTGAATCTTTTGATTCCTCTTTACCGACAAAAGCCCGTACTCGAGAAAAGAAAATATATTATTCTTCTCCCGAGCGCGGGATTTTCTGGTCTAATTTTATCTTGTCTTTATCACGAGTTATTTTCCTTGGTTAACAATACTTATTGTTTTGCCCATATTTGCGGGTTCTTCAATTATCTTTTTCCCTCATAGGGGAAATAAGGTGTATAAGTGGTATACTATATGTATATGTATACTAGAGCTCCTTCTAATGACCTATGTATTTTGTTATCATTTCCAATTGGACGATCCATTAACCCAATTGAAGGAGGATTATAAATGGATCGATTTTTTTGATTTTCACTGGAGACTGGGAACCGATGGACTTTCCATAGGACCCATTTTACTAACAGGGTTTATCACTACTTTAGCTACTTTAGCAGCTTGGCCAGTTACTCGAAATCCGCGATTTTTCTATTTCTTGATGTTAGCAATGTATAGTGGCCAAATAGGATCATTTTCTTCTCGAGACCTTTTACTTTTTTTCATTATGTGGGAATTAGAATTAATTCCTGTTTATTTACTTTTATCCATGTGGGGAGGAAAAAAACGTCTGTACTCGGCTACAAAGTTTATTTTGTGCACTGCCGGAGGTTCCATTTTTCTCTTAATAGGAGTGCTAGGTATGGGTTTATATGGTTCCAATGAACCAACATTAGATTTAGAAAAATTAGCTAATCAATCGTATCCCGCAGCATTGGAAATAATACTCTATTTTGGTTTTCTTATTGCTTATGCTGTCAAATCGCCGATGATACCCCTACATACATGGTTACCTGATACTCACGGGGAAGCACATTACAGTACATGTATGCTTTTAGCTGGAATCTTATTAAAGATGGGAGCATATGGATTGATTCGGATCAATATGGAATTATTAGCTCACGCTCATTCTAGATTCTCTCCCTGGTTGGTGATAGTAGGAATAATACAAATCATTTATGCAGCTTCAACCTCTCTCGGTCAACGCAATTTCAAAAAACGTATTGCCTATTCTTCCGTATCTCACATGGGTTTCCTAATTATAGGAATTGGTTCTCTAACTGGCATGGGACTTAATGGAGCGATTTTACAAATACTCTCTCATGGATTGATTGGTGCTGCATTTTTTTTCTTAGCAGGAACAAGTTGTGATAGAATACGTTTTGTTTATCTCGAAGAGATGGGGGGGATATCTATCCCAATGCCAAAAATATTTACTATGTTTAGTAGTTTCTCGATGGCTTCTCTTGCATTGCCAGGAATGAGTGGTTTTGTTGCAGAATTCTTAGTCTTTTTTGGAATAATTACCAGCCCAAAATATCTTTTCATGTCAAAAATGTTAATTACTTTTGTAATGGCAATCGGAATGATATTAACTCCTATTTTTTTATTATCTATGTTACGTCAGATTTTCTATGGATACAAGCTATTCAATATTACAAACTCGAATCTTTTTGATTCTGGACCACGAGAACTATTTGTTTCGATCTGTCTCTTTCTACCTGTAATAGGAATTGGTATTTATCCTGATTTTGTTCTCTCGTTATCGGTTGACAAGGTACAAGTTCTATTATCTAATTATTTTTATAGATACTAATTATTTTTTTTTTGAGATTCAATAAGAAATTCAAGAAATTTCATTAATTGTAAAGAAAGTCTTAGAATTCTTTAACTTTCATATTCTCACTATTCTTCGTTCGTTGTACAATGAAAAAAAAAAGGAAGGGAAGGGTGAATTAAAATTGTAATGAGATACCTAGAAAGTTTTTGAGAACCATTTGAATAATTCCTCTATTTAAACGGTTCTCAAAAACTTGCACAAAATTTCATTGTGTATCAGACGATTTTTTTATGTATTTTTTATGTAGTTTATTTTATTCAATTAGATATTAATTGGAATGAACCATAACTATGGAACCCGATTCCTAATAGATTGATCCCAAAATAGCATATCCAAATTAGGAGAAATCCTATAGAAGCTACAAATGCCGAATTTGTGCCTTGATCTTGCAATTTTGCATTTTTTTTTCTATTTCTAGTATGTAAATAAATTGCAAATAAAGTCCAAGTAATAAAAGCCCAAGTTTCCTTAGGATCCCAATTCCAATACGAACCCCATGCTTCATTAGCCCATACTGCTCCAGAAAGAATGCCTATGGTTAAAAAGGTAAACCCTAAACTAATGACACGATAACTCCAATAATCTAAACGCTGAATTAATTGATATTTGTAAAAATTTTGAAATGAAAGGAAAGAAGTCTTTTTTAAGAAACTTACTTTTTCGTTCAAATATTCCATATCACCAAAGAAAAACAACTTCCTTAAACTTAAACAATTCTTGTTTTTCAAAAAAAAATCGATTTTTTTTTGAAATGTAATCACTATAAGAGCAACTGATAATAACGATCCACATAAAAGAGCTGCATAGCTCAATAGCATCATACTGACATGCATCATTAACCACTGAGATTTTAGAGCAGGTACTAATATTGCGGGTTGATGCATTTCAGTTGAAAGACCTGACGTGGCGAAACCTTGGGTAAAAATTGCACTTGGTGCAGTTATTGCGCTTAAATCATTTTTATGATTCCCAAGATACGGAATCATATGAATAATAGATAAACTCCATGAAAGGAAAATTAATGATTCGTATAAATTACTTAAAGGAAAATGTCCCGAAGAAATCCAACGAATAACTAAAAAACCTGTTATAGAGAGAAAAGTAGCTATCATCCCTTTTTCTGACGAATTACGTAATCCTTCGATTTCGTATACTAATAAGTTCATCAAATGAATTAGAATCACAATTGAGATGATCGAAAAGGAAATATGAGTTAATATATGTTCTAAGGTTGCAGATATCATAAATAAGAGTCCCTTTTAAATAATTTAAATTGGGGGGATTAAATAGAATCTAAAATCTACTATTTGAAATATTTTAGATTCTATTAGATCTATTGTGTCTATATTATTAATATGAATTAATATTTTTAATATTAATGCCGCCACTCGGACTCGAACCGAGATGCTCTAGCACTGCTTCCTAAGAGCAGCGTGTCTACCAATTTCACCATGGCGGCGCGGCTTACCTTAAATAATAATAAGAAATTCATGTTGAATTGTCTATATTCAATAGAGTTTAGGAAACAATGAAGAAAGATACATTTCCATTCATATGGAAATGTTCAATAAATAATACTTAATTAGTATCTTTATCTTCGTAAGTTCAGTTTTAGTTTGAATAATCAACTTTTCCGTACTAGAAACCTAGCTCTTGTTTATCCAGAACATTAATAACTAAAAAGTTTCGTTATCAGTCGAGGTCTAAAATTCATAATTTTCTCTAACCATTTTCAGACCTAAAAACATCTTAGTATTTAGTATAATGAAATAGTGAGATTCTTCCTTGTCTATCGTAATTGTGCTTTTCAATTTTGAAAAGCACAATTCATAGGAAATAAAAAACCATCTCACGAATTCAATAGAAATCATCAATCAATAGAAATTTAAATAAATAAAATAAATAAAAATGAAAATTGAATCATTCGCCTTCCAATTCCAAAATAAAATGGAGATTTGGAAGTTCTTTAAAACATGTCAATTAAGATTTTTCCAAGACTTTTTTTTGTCGCACAAAAAAACTTTTTGACTGTCCGGTGGAAATAGATTTAGCTAAAGAAAAAGCTTTTACTGCCTCTAAAGATCCTTTTTTTTTCCAAAGATTTCTACGAATATGCTTTTTTGACATAGAAGTACGTTTTTTTGGAACTGCCATTCAAAAGGTAGGTGACTCCTTTTTATCGTTGTATGTGAAAGACATATATTGTTCAAAAGAAATTTTTTTTTATTAGTTATTATCTATTTTATTAGTTATTATCTATACTTAATATTGAATATTGAATTACATCAATTTAAAAATTCCCTCAATAATATCATAACATATAAATAGAAAAAAAAGAAGAAAATAAATAGAATTCATATCAATATGATAATATTCATATTTATTATGAATAATAGTAATAGGTAATAGAAAATATTTCTATATTTATGTAAATAGTAAAATAAAATAGTCTATACTAAATACTCATTCAAAAAAAATTGAAAAAGTCTATAAAAAGTCTAAAAGTATAAATAAATAGTAACTAACTATTAACTATAACTATATAGTATATAAATAAAGAAAGATTCTACAATAAAAAAAAATAGAAAGAGATAAAGAAATATGTAACTGAACTTTAATCTATTTAATAGAAATAGATTCAATCTATCTTAAATCTACAAATATATCATATATCTATAAATTACATAATTTTACATTTTACATAATTAGAATATAATGTAAAGGAAAAATACAATTATTCAAAATCTCATAGAATGTCATATTCTTTCAAAAATCTATTTCTTTTCTATAATTTTCAGTTAATTAATAACTAAGTAATAAACTTGACTAATTATTTGATCCTATTATTTGATATTTGACCGACCCATTAAAACTTTTCTTTCAATTCTTTAAGAAAAAAAAAGTCATAATTCCAATATTTGTATTTTTGTATTTGATCTTTTTCATATTTTTTTTTCTTATTGTTTTGTTCTTTTCGAAAAGAGATCAGCAGAAGTAGTGAATCGGAAACAATTATAAGAAAAAAGACAAATTTGTTTTCTTATGGAATATACATATAAATATGCATGGACAATACCCCTTTTTCCACTCCCAGTTACTATGTCAATAGGATTTGGACTTCTACTTATTCCGACAGCAACAAAAGATCTTCGTCGGATGTGGGCTTTTCTAAGTGTTTTACTACTAAGTATAGTTATGTGGTTTTCGACCAATCTGTCTATTCAGCAAATAAATGGAAGTTTGACCTATCAATATCTATGGTCTTGGACCATCAATAATAATCTTTTATTAGAGTTCGGACACTTGATTGATCCACTTACTTCTATTATGTCAATACTAATTACTACTGTTGGAATCATGGTTTTTATTTATAGTGACAATTATATGTCTCACGACCAAGGATATTTGAGATTTTTTGCTCATATGAGTTTTTTCAATGCTTCAATGTTGGGATTAGTTACTAGTTCCAATTTGATACAAATTTATATTTTTTGGGAACTAGTGGGAATGTGTTCGTATTTATTGATAGGCTTTTGGTTCACACGACCCCTTGTAGCAAGTGCTTGTCAAAAAGCTTTTGTAACTAATCGTATAGGAGATTTTGGTTTATTGTTAGGAATCTTAGGATTTTATTGGATAACTGGTAGTTTCGAATTTCGGGATTTGTTCCAAATAGTGAATACCTTGATCCATAATAATGGGGTCAATTCTTTATTTGCTACTTTATGTGCCTTTTTATTATTTGTCGGTGCAGTTGCTAAATCCGCACAATTCCCCCTTCACGTATGGTTACCTGATGCTATGGAAGGCCCCACTCCTATTTCGGCTCTTATACACGCTGCTACTATGGTAGCAGCAGGAATTTTTCTTGTAGCTCGGCTTCTTCCTCTTTTCATCGTTATACCTTACATAATGAATATCATTTGTTTAGTAGGTATAATAACAGTACTTTTAGGAGCTACTTTAGCTCTTGCCCAAAGAGACATTAAAAGAAGTTTAGCTTATTCTACAATGTCTCAATTGGGTTATATTATGTTAGCTCTAGGTATAGGTTCTTATCGAGCTGCTTTATTTCATTTGATGACCCATGCCTATTCTAAAGCCTTATTGTTTTTGGGATCCGGATCCATTATTCATTCAATGGAACCTCTTGTTGGATATTCACCAGAAAAAAGTCAGAATATGGTTCTGATGGGAGGTTTAACAAAATATGTTCCAATTACAAAAACTACTTTTTTTTTAGGTACACTGTCTCTTTGTGGTATTCCGCCTCTTGCTTGTTTTTGGTCCAAGGATGAAATTCTTCACGATAGTTGGTTGTATTCACCAATTTTCGCACTAATAGCTTGGTTCACAACAGGATTAACCGCATTTTATATGTTTAGGATGTACTTACTTACCTTTGATGGGTATTTGCGCATTCATTTTCAAGATTATAGTAGTATTAGTAGTATAAAAAATAGCTCGTTTTATTCAATATCTCTATGGGGAAAAGGGACACTTAAGAAAGTTAATAGGAATTTATTTTTTTCAAAAATGAATAAGAATAAGATTTGTTTTTTTTCAAAAGATATAGCTAAAATTGACAAGAATCTAAGAAGTAAGATACGAGATTTTAGTACCTATTTTGGTAATAGATACACTTCTATGTATCCTCACGAATCGAACAATACTATGTTATTTCCTCTCCTTGTATTAGTACTATTCACTTTGTTCATTGGATCAATAGGAATTTCTTTTAATGGAGGAGTAATAGATTTGGATCTATTATCAAAATGGTTAACTCCATCGACAACCTTTTTTCATCAGAAAGTTAATTCTTCTGAGGATTGGTATGGATTTTTGTCAAATGCTTTTTTTTCAGTAAGTATAGCTCTTTTCGGACTATTTATAGCATCTATTTTTTATGGATCTATTTATTCATCTTTCAAAAATTTGGGCTTAATTAATTTATTTTTCAAAAAAGGTCCTAAAAGAATTATTTTGGACAAAATGAAAGGTGTGATATATAATTGGTCATATAATCGTGGTTATATAGATATTTTTTATACTGAGATTTTCACCATGAGTATAAGAGGTTTAGCCGAGCTAACTCAGTTTTTTGATAAATATCTAATTGATGGAATTATAAATGGGATTGGTTTTGCAAGTTTTTTTCTGGGCGAAGGAATAAAATATATGGGAGGTGGGCGAATCTCATCTTATTTATTCTTGTATTTTTCTTATGTGTTAATATTTTTATTCATTCTTTTCTTTTTCTCTTCTTTCAGT